TTGATCGTTACAGGCTTCTTGAATCTTCTAGATTACCTATCTTTATTGTCTTTTTTATTTGGTATTTGTATGGAACGGGGATAGGGATTTCTTCTTGTTTTCTTTATTATTGATAGGAATTCTCTTGTTAAGACCCTACTTAACTAATCAATTGAAACCTCAGATTCATACGAGAACCACGATAATTCAATGAAACCTTCAAAGTCCAAAGTTCACTGAGTGAGAACCATTGGATCATCACTTATTCAATCAAAAAAATAGCTATAATGACTAAAAACATAAAATACAAAGAAGCGTTTGTCCTTTGATCCAAATAAGAGTTTAAAAGCAGAAAAATATTTTGATTTATTAAAGTTTATAAGATAGAACGGAAAGAAGTCCGGCTACGAGGTCTGAGTATTAAGTATGAATCATAGTTCGAATACTTTGTGATCTATTTGATCTTTTTCGTGCTCCAGATACTCGAATGAATATCCGACGAAGTAAAACCATCTTGATAAAGATGACAGACCCCATTCTCTGTACTATCCATAGGGTCAATTCTAACAAGTCACACACTCATATTCCGGAAATATACAATGCAGAAAAAAATTTCGCGGTCGAACTACCAAAGGAGAATAGGCTAAAATTGTTAGACCTACATACTTTACTTTTTTGTATCGAGCTAAAAGCTAGAACTTCAAGATTCTTCTCAGTCTAATTCACTGAAATTCCATCCAGTAGAACAGAAGAATTATAAATCTCCAAAATAATAGATAGGAATACCGCAAATAGAGCCATTGCAATACCCATCAAAGGGGTCGTTCCCCATCCAGGAGCTACTTTACCATATTCGGAATTCAACGGTTTCAATAACTTCCCTACAGTAGTGCTTCTTGGACCAGATCTAGAACTATCCTCAACAGTTTGTGTAGCCATAAATCTTATTTTGTATTCATTACGATCTGTTGACTTTGTATACCATTCCGTTGTAAATAAATGATCTTAGCATAGACCCAGTGTGGTCTTTCAATTCTATAATAATGGAAACAGCAACCCTAGTCGCCATCTTTATATCTGGGTTACTTGTAAGTTTTACTGGGTATGCTCTATATACTGCCTTTGGGCAACCCTCTCAACAACTAAGAGATCCATTCGAGGAACACGGGGACTAGTTGACGTAATCAGCCTCCAAATATTTGGAGGCTGATTACGTCAATGAAGATAATGCAAAATTATTTCATTTTTTAGTTGAAATTTTAGGTGGTTCCCGAAAAAAAATAGCGAAAAAAATTATCCCTAAAGTGGATACTAAAAGAAATGTATAAACCAATGCTTCCATAAATTTGATCGTGGTTTACAATTATAGCTTTCATACCTGTTTTGTTTACTTGGGAGTATCCCTCTGGATAAAGAAAGAAAGAAAAAGAGTCAAAGAAACGGCAGCGATTTAAATCAAGATTCCTACAGTACCCTACCTATTAAATAAAATCGCAAACAGAAACTAGAAGAAAAAAGCAATGTTGCATCAGACTGCTTGTCTTTTTGTAGTTGGATCTCCAAGTTTTTGGAATGCCCCAAATTCCACTTGAGCATCCAAATCGGGATCAATACCAGCAAAAACATCTCTGAAGAGGGTTCTAGCACCATGCCAAATGTGTCCAAAGAAGAAAAGTAGAGCAAACGAAGCATGTCCAAACGTAAACCAACCTCTTGGGCTGCTACGAAAAACACCATCGGATTTCAAAGTCGCACGATCTAATTCAAAAATCTCACCCAATTGAGCCCGTCTAGCATATTTTTTCACAGTTGCGGGATCACTATAACTCACTCCATTGAGTTCACCACCATAAAACTCAACAGTTACACCTACTTGTTCGACACTATATTTTGATTCTGCCCTTCTAAACGGGACGTCGGCTCTAACAATTCCGTCTCCGTCTACCAAAACAACCGGAAATGTTTCAAAAAAAGTAGGCATACGGCGTACAAAAAGTTCACGCCCTTCTTTATTTCTAAAGACGGGGTGTCCTAACCATCCAACAGCTATTCCATCCCCATTGTCCATTGAACCCGCTCGGAATAACCCCCCTTTTGCTGGATTATTACCAATATAATCATAAAAAGCTAATTTTTCAGGAATTTTAGACCAAGCTTCTGATAAACTTTGATTTTCAGCCAGTGCAGCACTAACTCTTCGATATATTTCTTGTTGAAAGTATCCCTGATCCCATTGATAACGAGTAGGACCAAATAATTCGATGGGAGTAGTTGCAGAACCATACCACATAGTTCCAGCAACAACAAAAGCTGCAAAAAAGACAGCAGCAATACTACTGGAAAGGACGGTTTCAATATTGCCCATACGTAATCCTTTGTATAGACGTTGAGGCGGACGAACACTAAGATGGAATAGGCCCGCTAATATACCCAACGTCCCTGCTGCAATATGATGAGAGGCTATTCCTCCCGGAACAAAGGGGTCAAAACCCTCCACGCCCCACGCCGGGTTTACGGGTTGGACCTTTCCGGTTAGTCCATAAGGGTCGGATACCCATATTCCAGGACCATATAATCCTGTTACATGAAATGCGCCAAAACCGAAGCAAGCCACTCCTGAAAGAAATAAATGAATTCCAAAAATCTTGGGCAAATCCAAAGAAGGTTTTCCTGTACGTTCATCACAAAAAATTTCTAGATCCCAATATACCCAATGCCAAATAGCTGCTAAGAAGCACAAGCCGGAAAACACGATATGTGCTCCGGCTACCCCTTCGTAACTCCAAAGACCCGGATTCGTTATAGTCCCTCCTGTAATATTCCAACCGCCCCACGAATTGGTTATTCCTAAACGAGTCATGAAAGGTATAACGAACATACCTTGTCTCCACATTGGATCAAGAACGGGGTCGGAGGGATCAAAAACTGCTAATTCATATAGAGCCATCGAGCCGGCCCAACCAGCAACCAGAGCAGTATGCATTATATGAACAGAAAGTAAACGACCGGGATCATTCAATACAACAGTATGAACACGATACCAAGGCAAACCCATGGAAATACCCCTTTATCAACGAAAAATAGACACTATGTAACTTTATTGCATTGGAAAAAACTATGCTACGTACCCCCCCTTTTTAGGTAATTATTTCGGAGAAAGGATTAATATTTGTTCTATTCTGTTAGTAATAATGGAACAATTCAATTCATAGAAAAAAAGGGAAGCGGATCTATTCTATATCCGATAAGTACCAATACGCAATGGGGGTGACTCCTATTTTATATGAACCAAGATAGCTATTATTGTTAATCATTCAGAAGCCCGTTCGTAAAGAATTTCCTTTATTTTTATTCATTCTCTCTTACTTTACTTTTATTTTATATTTTATTTTAGCTTATTCAACTTATGTATTAAATATCATGAATTTAAATATGATTAATAAAGTAGGAAAAAAGGGGATAATAGTATTAAAACCCGAAACCCCAATCTTACGTTTCCACATCAAAGTGAAATAGAGAACTTCATTCTCTTTTTTTTCATTTCATGCCTATTGGCGTTCCAAAAGTACCTTTTCGAAGTCCTGGAGAAGGAGATACATCTTGGGTTGACATATAGTGCGACTTGTCAGATATATTGGGCTATATGGGATTTCCCCATTTTCTCCCTCGATCGAGATATCCTCTGTTTCGCTCAAAAAGATTGATTGAATTATCAAAAATTTGTAACGCGAAGCGCAAAAAATAAAGTGGAATTAAATGCAGGGAGTATTTAGATTGATATTAGATTATCAAAATTTTTTTATGGTTTACGTGATCGGACTAATAAAATGAAGTATCCAGGCTCCGTTTAGCAAAAACCCAATTGATAATTAATATATAATATTTTTATAATTACTACTTATATGATATGCAAAATTATGATAAAAAATTCTATAAAAAAATTGAAACAGGGTGATCTAAAACTGTTGCTCAAATTAAATCATATAATTCAAAATTTGTTGACTATTTGACAGAAGACATGTGAAAGAAATGAATTGAAAAAAAAAGAAGGAGTAGTAAAAAAAGACGCGGTATTTGGTTCATTTGTCCTATATGTGCAAATCAAAATCGGGCAAATTTTTCCTTTTACTCGGGGTAGAGCATAAACCTAAAAAATGGAATAAAAAAAGGAAGAAGCCCGTTCAGGAACAAGAAAAAACCATCGCCATTTCAACTGAATCTCGATGAAAAAAAAATATCAATGAATCAAATGAGTCTGACAGGCTTAATCAATCGTTTTATTAGAGGATTATAATATCTAATAAAAGGCGCCAAAACTGAATTTTTCTTTTACTTTTGGGAGCAAGCCCTTCCGTTATAAGTTAGAAAGAAAAACCTTCTATGAAAAAAGGGGAGGTTGGAATCGACACATTGATTTTTTCACAATTTTTGTTGAACCGTATGCACCAAAAGGTGCCTGTACGGCTCCTAAGGAATAAAATTTTATCCTAATCAACCGACTTTATCGAGAAAGATTATTTTTTTTAGGCCAAGAGGTTGATACCGAAATCTCGAATCAACTTATTAGTCTTATGATATATCTCAGTATAGAAAAGGATACCAAAGATCTTTATTTGTTTATAAACTCTCCTGGTGGATGGGTAATATCTGGAATGGCTATTTATGATACTATGCAATTTGTGCGACCCGATGTACAGACAATATGCATGGGATTGGCCGCTTCAATAGCATCCTTTATCCTGGTCGGAGGAGCAATTACCAAACGTATAGCATTCCCTCACGCTTGGCGCCAATGAGTTTTTTTATTTTCGAGAAAAAAATACTATGCCTTCGCCATCGGAAATATGAATTAGTTAAGTAATAATAGCATGGCACTTCGAATTCAATATGCAATTTTTTAGATTAAAAAAAATTAGATTATATATTGAAAGAGTAGTATGAGATAAGGAAGAGGTATTTCAAATGATATCTTACCTATTCGGGCACATTTGAGCGTCACAAACTTTGTTTTCACACCGGAAGCTTATTTATAAAATTTATAAAAAAAAAAAAGACACTTTGGGATTGCTGAATCATAGACGAATCAAAAAAATGATATATAAAGCAACGGAACCATCATAGTATTTTTTTAACTCCTACAAAAAAAGAAGGATGGTAATTGGATGATTTCTGGATCTGCGTATAATACAACCTATATTTTGTTTTCTTTCGCCAAAAGGAAAGTTCAAAAAAGTCAATTCCATTGTGGAGCCGTATGCAATGCACAAAAAAAGCCTGTACGGTTATTCAATTTTCTCCGTTTTTTTGGTTTTGGTTATCCCGCCTCATTCTGCGAAATAGAAGAACCTTTTCTATTATATCATCAGGGTAATGATCCATCAACCCGCGAGTTCGTTTTATGAGGCACAAACGGGAGAATTTATCTTGGAAGCGGAAGAACTACTAAAACTTCGCGAAACCATCACAAGGGTTTATGTACAAAGAACGGGCAAACCTATATGGGTTGTATCCGAAGACATGGAAAGGGATGTTTTTATGTCAGCAACAGAAGCCCAAGCTCATGGAATTGTTGATCTTGTAGCGGTTCAATAAAAAATAGGAGCGATTTCATGCAAATCTACAATTTCTCATTTTATATCTTTTTAGATTAAAGGTTTAGTTTCATATTCTCTTCAATATAAAAAAAATATTGAAGAGAATCTTGAAGAGAAGTAATTCAGAATTAGCCGGTTAGAACTAATCTAAACCAGCCCATTATTTATATGATTCCGTATGCCAACCATTAAACAACTTATTAGAAATACAAGACAGCCAATCCGAAATGTCACGAAATCCCCAGCGCTTCGGGGATGCCCTCAGCGACGAGGAACATGTACTCGGGTGTATGTGCGACTCGTTTAGATCATAGACTGAGACATAAAAAAAAAGGACATTCTTTTTGAAATATCAAGGATCAGTACCTGTGAATAAAATAGAATGGAGGAACTCGATTCATTATTTAAAAAATATAGATCGTTCATATATTCTATTGTGTCTGAAACTTATGGTTTACATTGGTGCAAATCCAATCAACTCCATTTTTTAGAAAACCCCCAATGATAACAAATTATTATCCATTAAGCGGGGGAAATTCCCTTTTTTAGAAAAAAGATTCCACTCTTGAAAGAAAAGAACGGACTAACAGGGTAAATGACCAAATCAATTTTAAAAATGAAATACCGTTACTGTATAAAGGGGATCTCATTGTGAAAGACCTATTACTGGAATATTCATGGGGTAGAGCCAAAGAATGTGAATTGTACAAGTTACCAATAGTATTGATTAATTAAAAGAAGGAGCTCCGGTGTATAGAGAGGACCTCACCGTTTTAGAAGTAACCATAGAAACGATGGAACCCACTATTTATCCAATTATATTTACTACTTTTTGTAGTTATTCTACTTTTTGATATCAAGTATCAAGGGAATTTATCCTTTCAAAGCAAAGGAAAATACCTAGCAAAAAATAGTGGTGGGGAAGGTTAGAGTAGCAAAAGCCATTGGAATTTTTTTTTATACATTGGAATAATTCGTTTGGTTATTAATAGACTAGTAAGGGGGAAAGAATAACTAAAAAAAGAATTAGTTATTCATCAAAGTTTGATTTATTCAATGACTAGAATTAAACGCGGATATATAGCTCGGAGGCGTAGAACAAAACTTCGTTTATTTGCATCAAGCTTTCGAGGGGCTCATTCACGACTTACACGAACTATGACTCAACAGAGAATAAGAGCTTTAGTTTCGGCTCATCGGGATAGGGGTAAAAGAAAAAGAGATTTTCGCCGTTTATGGATCACTCGAATAAATGCCGTAATTCACGAAATGGGGATATTCTATAGTTATAACCAATTCATACACAATCTGTACAAGAAGCAATTACTTCTTAATCGGAAAATACTTGCACAAATAGCTCTATTAAATAGGAGTTGTCTTTATACAATTTCGAATGACATAAACAAATAAGGGGATTGGAAGAAATCCACGAAAATATTTTAAATAGAGTTCTAAGGAGAATGAGCTCGGGGAAGGTAGAGTAGAAATTAGTATTATAAAAAAAGTCGTCAAAACAAAACGAGAGTATATAGTCGCTAAAAAACGAGTTATTTTTTTTTCTTTTCGACGATTCTTTTCTTTTTTTTTTTATGATAGACACAGACGTAACAATCAAATTTTGATTCTTGATTGGATTTTTCGAACAAAACATTAATCTCTTTTTTAATTCCTTCAGATTGGAATTGTTATTCAATTGAAGAATAAGTCTATTTTTTTCTGGTTCTAAGGCTAGTAGTTCTAGGGGTCGACTCACTTCTTTCAAATTGTTTCTGATTATTAAGAAAAGGTAACAAAGATAAAATACGAGCTTGTTTTATAGCAATAGTGATTAATCGTTGTTGTTTTAAAGTCACTCTATTCACCCGTCTAGATAATATTTTTCCTTGTTCACTAATAAATCGACTAATTAAACTCATGTTTCTATAATCAATTCGATCCCCCGATTGGATCGGGGGCAAACGCCTACGAAAAGATCGCTTGGATTTAGTAAAAAGTCGCTTAGATTTATTCATAATTTTTTATTCCTTATCTCTAAAATCCTATTTTGATCGGATCAAAATAAAAACGATTTCTATTTCTATTTCTATATAGGATAGAGTTTCTATATAGAATTAAGAATCTAGGATTAGATTTCTTTCTATTGATTTATTTGTTTATATTTATATATATGTAATAATATATAGGTACTAGCATTATTCCTGTTTTTAAAATAAAAGTTGACATACAAGCACTCAATTTGATCTATTTCTTGATTTCCCCGTGAATTGTATGTTTATAACAATAGGGACAGAATTTTCTCAATTCCAATCGACTAGGGGTGTTATGCCGATTCTTTTGAGTAATATATCTGGAAATTCCTGCTGATTCTTTTTTAATATCATTTCGAACACAACTGGTACATTCCAAAATAATTGTTACTCGAACATCTTTACCCTTGGCCATGAAACCTCCTTTGGATTTATGATTCACCTCAATCTTCTATTTTCATTTTAGGATCCAGAAAGAACAAGAACCAAAAAAATAGAAGCTGTTAACTAAAAAAAATTCTGAAATATTTCGTTGCAATGAATATTAATTAGTAATTAAATAAAAATAATAAGTAATACAATGATTTTGTGAAAACTCTATTTAAAATCTTTGTACAGTATTTTTTTTAAGTATCTCATAAGATACTCTTTCCCTAGCAACACTTTTTTTCGTTCTATTACTAATACTAATTTAATTGGATCCTGAACCCTCATTTTTATGACCTTTCTCCCCCCCCCCCCACCTTTTCTAATTAGTTTTTTAGAATAAATTATAAAAAGTGGGGGGGGGGGGGATTAGTCCCCGATCGTTGATTGTATCTCTAAATTTTTCACCCCTTTCTGATGTTAATAACTAGAATCAAAAAAAGGGAAATGTTAATGCATCTGGAAATAAACGATTAATCTCTATTAATAAACCCGCTAACGAACCGAACCATAGAGTACTTAGTACCGGTGCTACGGAAAGATATGTTTTTAGATCTCGCATTTTAAATCCTCCTTCTTTCTTCTTTATTGTATTACATTATATATAGTAATATATATAACTACAGATGTACATGTAATTAAGAAGTTTTTGTATTTGTATACGTAACTTACGTCCCTCCGCTTTCAAAATGAGAATTGAAATATTGTCTACTAGAACGATCTTATAGATTCCATTTGAAAACGTAAACGCCTATTTATGTCAAATTGAAATTGAGAGAATTTTCGTAAAAAAAAGTAAATTTTTTAATTATATCTTTGTTATCTGATATGAGAAAAAAAGAAGAAATGAATTTGATATACCAATAAAAAAGAAGAAGGATGTGGAAAACAAGACAGGAATTCTCTACAATGACACTGTAAACCAATTGAAAGGGATGTAGCGCAGCTTGGTAGCGCGTTTGTTTTGGGTACAAAATGTCACGGGTTCAAATCCTGTCATCCCTACCTATTACTGCTCAGAAGAGCAGTAACGAGGTATCTATTCTGAAATTTATGATATACTATGTATGATATAGTATATACGTACGAAATAGATTCGGGTTAAAAAATGCCCTCTTTCTAGCTTTTTCGTTTTTTAGAAAAAAAAACAAGAAAAACGCTCTTAGTTCAGTTCGGCAGAACGTGGGTCTCCAAAACCCAATGTCGTAGGTTCAAATCCTACAGAGCGTGATTTCACTCTTGTTTATTAGATTGTGTCAAAATTCCACTGCTCGCAAATTACTGAGCAGAAATCTGAATTAGACCTCCCGCATATGAAAGCAAGAAGGAGGTCAGTAAAAAAAAACGAGATGTTAATTAATTAAAAGTCCAACTGATCACCACGTCTGTATTGTAAATAAGCAGTTACGAATAATCCAGCCAAAGTAATAGGAATTAGACCTAAGACGATTCCAAATAAAAAAACTTCAATCATTTCAATTTTCTTTTGTTTTCATTTTTGAAAGGGAGAAAAGAGAGGTACTATCTATTCCTAGCTCTTAATCTGTATTGCCGATGAATCTCACAAAATTGGGTAATTAACACGGTAAGGAACTATCGAACATATGAAATACCACCGAAATCCTTTTTTATAAAAAAATCTGCATTCAATTAATTTCAAATAAGTCGTATTTTGCTTAGACCAATAAATAGAACTGAGGTTATAGTTAAAGCTGCTAGTAGAAAACCGAAATAACTAGTTATAGTAGGCATGAAGGGACTCAATAAAATATGGTTTTTTATACATATGTTTCTAAAGTACTTCCCTAAGTTTCAATTGCATTTTTTTTTTAAGAAATAGAGAAAGATAACTAGTTCCAAGAATTCAAAAAATGCAATTGAAAATTTGTCAATTATCAATCATTATAGGTGGTATGAACAAAACTAGAGAAAGAAAAAAAGAACTCAATTCATCGTCTTTGGCATCTGCACTAT